GCGAGTCGTTCTGCTAATTCCCCATTCTCCAATCAGTCCTTCCCATGGGTTAGTGTCCCACCAAATAATTGGTGGAGTGAAATCCTAATCTAATTCAAAAAAAGCAGTAAGTCCAAGGAAATAAACTAATAAAAAATACGTATTTTTTTTTTTCGGATTAAACAAAGGGATTCGCAAATAAAAGTGCTAACGCTACAACCAGTCCATAAATTGTTAAAGCTTCCATAAAAGCCAGACTAAGCAATAAAGTACCTCGTATTTTTCCCTCCGCCTCGGGCTGTCTCGCGATCCCTTCTACAGCTTGGCCCGCAGCAGTACCTTGACCAACCCCAGGTCCAATAGAAGCAAGCCCGACGGCCAACCCAGCAGCAATAACGGAAGCGGCAGAAATCAGTGGATTCATGATAAGTTCCTCACACCAAAATAAGTAAATAGTTAATGATACGATCAACCAATAAATTATGACTTAATTATTCCATCGCTAAGATCTATACAGTCGAAGGAAATAAGAACTCGGAATTGAAGTAATAATATTATTATTGAATCATCAGAACGGCTTCGATATTTCTTTTTTAGTTTTTATTCACAGAATTTTTTTGAATCCATACCATTCTTTTTGAATTTTTCGTTTTTTCTTATTTTCTTGATTGAATCTCTTTATTCAATAGTCACTTTATTTTATTCATTTAATATTCAATTCACAACTACAAAGGAAATGGAGGGGATTCCATTGGAATTCCTATCTAAATTCACAGTAATAGAGCCGCTTAGATATTACATATATAACTAATTAATATCTAATATTACATATACATGTGTTTCTTGGATAACGTAAATCAACCATTCATATCTTACATTCAATCGGATTATAGAATCATTCTTCGAAACATTCACAAGAGTTGTCTTATACTAATTAGAGTACATACATCTAGTTCGGCCCCCCCTAACCAATCCATTTTTTTTTTATAAATTTGAATTTAGTTTTTTGTAAATCTTTATTTTTTCTTTTTTTACTCGCCGACGCAGGTACAATCAATCTACATGGACAAATTCGTTAGATCGAATCGTTGCATCGAAATAGAAGTATTTGATTGATCTAAGTTCAGGTAATTTATTATTTATTAAAATTCTCTTTTGGTCAACCGTTTAATTGGATGAAATCAACTTGAATGGGAATTTTTCTATATAACAATAGCATCTTTTTTAAAATAGCACACTATAATACTATAAGTATTACAATCCTAATTATTATTCAGATTATGATTACTAATATCTAATAATATTGGATATTGGAATTAAATGAACAAAACAATATAAAGATAGTATTCATTGGGGGGGGGATAAATAGACCGAACTGGAATTTTAGGAAAAAGATCTTTTCGATCTCTTTCCTTTTTTTTACTTCCCCTTTTGTTTGTTGCAATTCCCTAATACCGCTAATATCTTATTTTTGACTATTACTTCTATACTTTATATAGTTTATATTTATATAATTTATCTATTTATTTTTATATATTATGCTCCTTAAGCAGATTACCTTGATACGCACATATATTGCGTAAGGCTTAAACCAAAAAAAGACTATTTCGAAAACTAGTCAATGATGACCCTCCATGGATTCGCCTATATAAGCCGCAGCTAAAGTTGCAAAAATAAGAGCTTGAATACCGCTTGTAAATAATCCAAGTAACATGACGGGTATAGGAACCACTGAAGGTACTAAAGAAACAAGAACAAGAACTACTAATTCATCAGCTAATATATTTCCGAAAAGTCGAAAACTAAGTGATAGGGGTTTTGTGAAATCTTCTAAAATATTAATGGGTAAAAGGATTGGAGTTGGTTGAATGTATTTACCAAAATAACCTAATCCTTTTTTACTAAGACCCGCATAGAAATATGCTACTGACGTGAGTAAAGCTAAAGCAACAGTAGTATTTATATCATTTGTAGGCGCGGCTAATTCCCCATGAGGTAACTGTATGATTTTCCAAGGTAAAAGAGCACCCGACCAATTCGAAACAAAAATAAATAGAAACAAAGTTCCAATAAAGGGAACCCATGGACCGTATTCTTCGCCAATCTGAGTTTTGCTCACATCTCGAATGAATTCAAGAACATATTCGAAGAAATTCTGACTGTCAGTAGGAATGGTTTGTGGATTACGAACAGCTATAATGGCTGAACCTAATAAGATAGCAATTACAACCCAAGAAGTAATAATTACTTGGGCATGGACTTGAAAACCTCCTATTTTCCAATAGAAATGTTGGCCGACTTCCACACCGGATATATCGTATAAGCCTTTTAGTGTGTTGATATAACATAATAGAACATTCATATTGCCCTCTGAAAAAAATAGAACTTTAAAAAGAATTATTTTGATTCAACCTTCTCTTTTTTCGACTTGCCTAGTTGACTTATATATATTTGTATACCAATTAATTACATAATATCCCTAGTTACTTGTATCTCTTTTAGGAATCATAACCGATTTCATAAATCTATGGAGTTCCCAAAAGAATTTTTTTATTTTATTATTCATTATTAATATGAATCAAGGATTTCGTATATAACTAGAACGACCCTCACAAATTGCAAATACTAATTTGTTAAGAATTAATCGGATTGAAGCTATCGCGTCATCATTTGCTGGGATCGAAATATCAGCGAGATCTGGGTCACAATTTGTATCGATTAAACAAATCGTTGGAATTCCCAAAATCATACATTCTCGAAGAGCCATATATTCTTCTTGCTGATCAACGATTATTACAATATCGGGTAATCCAGTCATATATTTGATCCCGCCCAGATATGTTTGCAAGTGAGATAATTGTCTCTTCAACATAGCTGAATCCCTTTTCGGAAGACGATTGAGTCTCCCCATCTTTTGTTCCGTTCTCAAGTCCCTGAACTTATGAAGTATCGTTTCCGTAGTATACCAATTCGTTAACATACCGCCTAGCCATTTTTTATTAACATAATGACAACGGGCCCTTATTGCAGCCCGTGCTACTGAATCGGCTGCTTTATTTTTGGTACCAACAATTAAGAATTGCTTTCCCCTACTTGCTGTATCAAAAACTAAATCACAAGCTTCTGATAAAAAACGGGCAGTTCTAATAAGATTTATAATATGAATACCTTTACGCTTTGAAGAGATATAAGGTTCCATTCTAGGATTCCATTTACTAGTACCATGACCAAAATGAACTCCTGCTTCCATCATTTCTTCCAAATGGATGTTCCAATATCTTCTTGTCATTTATTTATCCACACCTCCTTTCTTTTTATTAAAAAAAAGAGAGACGGGGTGCCCTGAAATAGAAATAAATAATTGTTCCGATGGAACCTTCGTTTCTACCTCTAACGGATATTGGCCATTGATACACGATTCAAACCATTAATATTAATTTCTTTCTATTCTATTTGTTATTTTATTATCTTTATTACTATATACCAAATAAAAAAAAAAAAAAAATGACCGCAAATACAAATAGCTAAAAAGAAAGGGGGTGAATCCGCTCTTAGGAATCATTCAACCCTCGAAATGATTGTCTCAGTGTATCGTGTAAATTCCTTGAAATGAAAAAATCAAATAATTCTCTGTGGTGGAACAAAATATCTCGCATTTCTGCCTCGAATAGTTTATTGTTTTTGGTTTCCAAAGGAATGTTGGTATGTTGCCTTGAACGTTGCACTAATCCGTTGAATCCCGTACCAACGGGTATCATCCCCCCTAGAACAACGTTCTCTTTCAGACCTTTCAACCAATCGATACGACCCCGGAGAGCGGCTTTTGCTAAAACTCGAGCAGTTTCTTGAAAACTTGCTTCGGATATAAAACTTTGAGTATTTAGAGATGCTTTCGTTATTCCCAATAAGATAGCTCGGTAACAGATCGCTTCTTCCAAAGCGCGCCCTGTTCGTTCCGCCCGCAACAATTCAATCAGTTCTCCGGGTGAAAAAACATTAGACATTCCCTCTTCTGAAACCAACACTTTTGATGTTATTTGACGCACAATAATTTCTATATGTCGATTATGAATCTGCACCCCCTGAGATCTATAAACTTTTTGGATCTTATTAACCAAAGAGATACGCCCTTGCACTATAGTTAGCTCAGCACCAATCAAGAATCTCCAAGGAATTCCAATAATTTTTGTTATACTCTTGTTCCAACCCTCCATTCTCTTTTCTAGGTTCATCGATATTGAATCAATCGAACGCACTTCTAACACTTGTTCCACTTTTGGAAGACCTTGCGTTATATCCCTAGATCTCGATTTTTCATATATAAATGTAACTAATGTATCTCCTTTGTAAAGGATTTCTCCATAATGGCCATGAACGGTTGCTCCCGGAGTGGCCAAATAAGCTTTAGCTGATCTTATTACTACAGAGTCAATTTGAACAATTAGAACTTGACCCGATTTTAAGTGCGGTCCGTTTTTGGATATACATAAATTTTCACAAATAAACTGCCCAAGGCTAATTATTCTAGACGCTTCTTCACAATAATTATGATGGAGAAAATTCCAATTCAAATTGAATGGATTCAAAACGATGTTACCGCGCGGATCGGGATTATTATAAATAGAAACCCTACCATTTTCATCCATTAAATAATATTTAAGCACTTGAAAAGTCTGTTTGAAATTGTCAAGTTGTAAATATTTAGTTCCCGAGATCTGATTATAAGTTATTAAATGGTAAAATGAATAAAAATGCGCAATTTGAGGGGTTCTTCCTAATCCTAAAGGTCCCAAGGAATTCCTAATTGGAATTAGACTATCTCTTTTCATTGATTCTTTTTTTATTACATCATTGTAATATTTTACATCGTTGAATGGACCCATTTGAAAACAATTAGATGCTGACAAAATTATAAAAGATTGGCATTCCTTATTCCTCTTCAACAACGTACGAATAGTTACTTGATTTTGGCTAAGTGATTGTTGAATCCCTGCCTTGGAAGAAATAGAATAAAATGGATT